AGTCGATTTATTAGTGAACAGGGAAAAATATTATCTAGACGAGTGAATAGATTGACCTTGAAACAACAACGATTAATTACTATTGCTATAAAACAAGCTCGTATTTTATCTTTGTTACCTTTTCTTAATAATGAGAAACAATTTGAAAGAACCGAGTCGACCACTAGAACTTCTAGTCTTAGAGCCAGAAAAAGATAGGTTTACTCTTTCTTCACTTGAATTCAACTTCCCATTCGAACTCAAACGCGGATTTATATTTTGTTGGAAAAATACAAGAATCCGGATTTCATTCTCGTGTCGTAAGAAAAAAATAATAATCTGGGAAGAAGCAATCTTTTTATTGAACGTGTTGATTCATATTTATTTTGACTACTTTCTCATATTTTATCATATTCTATTCATTTTTATTCGACCTTCCCGGAGTTCATTCTCCGGGCAACTCCGTTTAACCGGTGGATTCCTTCCAACCTACTTCTTTTATGATCTCATTGGAAATCATATAAAGACAATTCCTATTTGATATAGCTATTTGTGCAAGTATTTTACGATTAAGAAGCAACTGTCTCTTGTACAGATCGTTTATTAATCTACTATAACTATAGCATACCCCCCTTTCACGAATTGCTGCATTTATTCGAGTGATCCACAAACGACGAAAATTTATTTTTTGCCTATCCCTATCCCGATGAGCCGAAACCAAAGCTCTTATTTTTTGTTGAGTAATAGTTCGAGTAAGTCTTGAATGAGCCCCCCGAAAGCTTGATGCAAATAAACGAATTTTTGTTCTACGTCTCCGAGCGATATATCCCCGTCTAATTCTGGTCATTGAATAAATGAAACTTTAACGAATAACTAATAGATTTCCTTTCTTTCAGTTATTCTTTTGCCCCTTTACTAGTATATTAATAACAAAACGGATTTTTCCAATGTATAAACTAAAAATTCCAATGGCTTTGGCTACTATAACCTTCCCAACCACGATTTTTTATTTTTTCTAGGCATTTCACCTCGAAATACGAACTTGTACTATACTAGGTATTAAAAAAAAAATAGCAATGATAAAAAAATAGTGGATTTCATCGTTTCTATGGTTACTTCTTAAACGGTGAGGTCTTCTCTATACACCGGAGCCTTTACTTCATTTAATCAATGTTATTGCTAACTTGTATAGTTCACATTCTTCGGCTCTACCCATGAATTATCCAGTAATAGGTCTTTCACAACGAGCTCTACCTATACAGTAACGGTATTTAATTATGAAGGTTGGCTGGGTAGCTGACCCTGTTAGTCCGTTCTTGCAAGAGGGGTCTATGTTAACTCATATTTCCTCCGCTTAATGGATAACCATTTGCTACCAATGGAGAATTGCTTCTCATCTTGAATTGAGGTGAGTGGATTTACACCAATAGAAACCATAAATTTCATACACAATAAAAGGGATATGATCCATTTTCTTATTTTTAGATAGGAAATGTAGTTCGTTTTTCCGTTCTATCCTATTTGATCATTGATATTCGAACATTGTTCTCTTTCCTTTGTTCTAGTTCATGATCTGAACGAGTCGCACATACACCCTAGTACATGTTCCTCGACGCTGAGGGCATCCCCGAAGCGCGGGGGATTTTGTGACATTTCTAATTGGCTGTCTTGTATTTCTAATAAGTTGTTTAATAGTTGGCATGTTGAATCATATACATAATGGGCTGGTTTAGATCGATCCTAACCGGATGATTATGAATTACTTTTATTCAATAGAATAGTAAATAAAAGTCATAGAATATTAAACTCGGCAGGAGTAATTTCAAATCACGAATTGACGCGAAATCCAGGCTATTGTCATTCAACAGCTACAAGATCAACAATTCCATAAGCTTGGGCCTCTGTTGCTGACATAAAAACATCTCTTTCCATGTCTTCGGATACAACCCATAAGGGTTTGCCCGTTCTTTGTACATAAACCCTTGTCAGGGTTTCACGTAGTTTCAGCAGTTCTCCCACTTCCAGGATGAATTCTCCCGTTGCTACTTCAGAAAAAGAACCAGCAGGTTGATGGATCATTACCCTGATGATATAAGATAATAAAAGGTTTCTCTATTTCGCATGATGAGGGGAAGATAAAAGAAAGATAAAAGAATAACAAGAAAAAAAGATAGAATCGAACAACCGTACGGGCATCTTTTATGCATTGCATACGGCTCTACAATAAAATTGACCCTTACCTTCCATCAAAGAAAGAAAAAAATAGGATCGATCAGACCCCGATAGGTAAATGATCAACTTACCACCCTTCCTTTCGGAGGAATTCAAAAATACTATGATGGCTCCGTTGCTTTATATATTTATTATATTTTTTTGTCTGTGATTTGTCTGTGATTCAGCAATCCCAAAGTTGCTTTTTTATTTGATCAAATAAACTAAGGAAAAAAGAATCTTGTTTTTTTTCGCTCTCTAAATATTGTTAAGAGACCTCTGGTGTGAAAAAAAGTTTGTGACGCTGAAC